TAGATCTTCTCATAGGAACAATCTATTTTATTTGATTGATGGATCCAACAACCAAACCCATTTTTTTTTTAATTCATTAAAAAAGAGAGTGGTTTTATTCGAAGCGCTTCGTGATTTTCAACCAATTATGTGCTTCAATATAATTACCTGGAGTAAGCGCTATAGCTTGTTTCCAATACTCAGCAGCTTGATCGGACCAAGCTTCCGCAATTTCAGAATCACCCTGTAGAATGGCCTGTTCTCCCCGGTCGGAATAGGTGGTTCCTTCCCTTAGAACCGTACTTGAGAGTTTCCTATCTCATACGGCTCAAAAATCGATTCTTTTTGTGTCCTATCTTAATCTACCCTATGCTAACTGAATTAGATTTCTCATAAACCTATCCCATTTTTTCTTGGGTTAACCAGAAGAAGTTAATTACATAAGTTTCAAACCCTAATTTTGATCAATAATCAGAATCAGTTTGATCTTTTCTCCCACCTTCAGAAGAATGAAGCATAGGTATCCCCACAATATCGTTAGAATTTTCTGAAAGGTAACTATCTCGGTTTCATATATGGAATTCATATAGAATCTTTGAAAAAGACTTTTTTCCATAAGAAAAAAGAACTTACTATCTTTGGGATCTGATGCTACACCGCTGCTCAATACCTTAGTGGATTGACTCTATTACATAAGTTGATTCCTAACTTTTGTCCCATATCATGACATAAGTAAGCAGTTCTTAACTGTATCGACTCAATAGCTCGCTAATTGATCTTTACGGTGCTTTCTCTATCAATTTGATCCTTTATCCATAGAATATAGTATATAGGCTGCACTCATTTTTTTTTCTTCCTATTTTGGTTCTCGTGAAGTCTCTTTCCTTGCTACAGCTGATAAAAATCGTTGCTTTGGACGATGCATTATGTAGAAAGCCTATTTTTTCTAGTATTTACTAGCCAATTTGATCTTTGCTTTTTTTCCTTATTTCTATAGTGGAGATAGTCGCACGTAATGACAGATCACGGCCATATTATTAAAAGCTTGTGGTAAGAATGGGTTTCGTTCTAGTGCCCGGAAATAATATTCCAAAGCCTTTGTATGCTCTCCATTGCTTGTGTGTATAAGGCCTATGTTATAGAGTATATAACTTCGATCATAGGGATCAATTTCTGGTCGCGTAGCTTCATAATAATTCTGTAAAGCTTCCGCATAATTTCCTTCGGATTGAGCCAACATCCGTTACGGTCGTTCATTCTATTCAAAAAATCTCCGTTCCAGAACCGTACATGAGATTTTCATCTCATACGGCTCCTCCCTTCTGCGCATAGTACTAAGGGGAATAATCCATAGAATAAAAATTGAACTATTCTCATCTCATTATGAACTGAAAGGAACTAGTATTTTTACAAGAAATCTCTAGCCAGCCTTCCCGCAAGAGGTTTTTTCTTAACACCAATCATATTAGTGTTAGATATAAATGGTAACTCCAACAATTTCTTTGTTCTCAACGCCTTCTATTTCCAGGAATTAGTCACTTCAACGATCTTTGATGGTTATACGGGTATCCAAAGTACAAACGAGATGGATGTTTGTTGTCCCAACCATTCTTGTTAGTCCCGATACCGATAAGGAAAGGGGGAATTTATAACAAAGTTTTTGTGTTGTTGATTCCTAGGTGTAGTGCTTTTTCCCTTATGCCGTCTATTGGTACTGATGTAGTGTAGGATTGACCCGCAATACAGAACCCATAGGTGTAACCTTTCGCTCAATACTCAAATCAACAATTGAAACATCTGAGGCTGCATCAATCGAGGATACACGATAGAAGGAATTGTTCTATCTCCAAACTTCACCTTCACCGAGCGTAGGTTTATTTCAAGAATTTCGTTCTTTCTATACCGAACCGCGTCTCTTTCTCGTAAGACTGAGGTGAGGGCTAAAAAAAACAAGAAAAAAGAATCAAATCGCACCATCTCTGTAATAGGTAAATGCCTTTTTTTCTCCTGAAGTTGTCGGAATTATTCGTAATAAGATATTGGCTACAATTGAAGAGGTCTTATCAATAAAATTTCCATTTATATTAGATCTAGGCATAATTAGCAATCCATTCTAGAATTCTTTTCATTACCCCTGGGGAAAATGATCCCACAAACAAAGCAAAGGAATTATACAGTACGAAATAACATAAAAACAGACTAATTTTATTCTAATAAATAGATATTAAATAGATATGGGCTTTCCACTTAAATTGTCCCCTTTTGTTTGGGAAAGATATGAGATATTGGAATCAGATTGATTTCATTCCCATTTTTGTAGTATACCAATGAGCGGAACTATTACTATTTCATCTAAGTTAAATAACCAAGGACTTTTTTTACTACAGATTCTGATAACTCGAGAAGTTTTGATTTGGTTATGATCCAAAGAGAAAAAAGAATGGAATAATCATTCCATGAAAAAATAGAGTAGAGTAACCATACCTTCTGTTTGCATAACGTGTATACACCACGCCATACA